AATTAAATTGTTACCATGTAGAATTTTTTATACCAGAAATAAACCCTTTACTTGATAATTGTAAAAATTTTAGTCTTGAAAATTTAAAAACTTTGTTTGTTTTTGTTTTTCTTCCTGTAATAATACATCTTTGTTTTAACCTAACGGTATGAATATTTTTAGAGAAATTAGAGAATTTATTCAAAGCATTCCATCTAATAAAAATAGATAAACTTGTATTTTTAAAAATACTTAATAAAATTTTTTTTTTTTTTTCAAATTCAAAAACAGTTTGTCGTTTATGTTGATCTTTGTAAATTAACTTTTTCATATATATATAAATTTATAGCAAATTTTATTTAATGTTTTTCAGTCTCCCATGGAGATAAAAATGCAAATGTTCTATACTCTTGACATAATTCTATAGATTCATTAACAATTCTTTTTTCTGTTTCATGATACCTCATTTCAACAAATCCACTTAAAGGAAAATCTTTTCTTAATGGGTAACCTTCAAAGCCATAATCTGTTAAAATTCGTTTTAAATTTGAATGGTTTTTAAAAAAAACACCAAACATATCCCAAATTTCACACTCATACCAACCTGCTGTTAAATATAATTTTTCACTAGAATCAATACCTAATAATTCATGAGTAAATGTTTTAATTCTTATTCTAAAATTGTATCTAATGGTTAACAACTCATAAACAATTTTAAACCTATATTTATTTTTTGGATAATCAACTCCAGAAATACATGTTAAAATATCAAACTGATATGAAATATGATATTTAAAAAATGTTAATACATCTAATAAAATGCTAGGCTTTACAATAATAAAAATATCAGTATTAAAAACTTGTATTTTTTCTATTGGTATTAATTTTGTTAAATTTCGTAAATTTTCTACAACTACTTGTTGACTCATTTAAATTAAAAGAAATTATTTCTATAAAAAGATTTAATACGGTTTTTGTTTTTATTAAATTTTTTAAATAAATTAAAATCATTTTTAATAAATTCTATTTTTGTAAAAGGTACTAAATAATTTTTTGTTTTAACAATAGACCTGCCGTCTGAAAAAAAATACATAACTTGTTTTTGTTTATTATAAAATTTCATTATATTATCTATCTACTTCACCAAATACAATATCTTGTGTTCCTATAATAGTAACAACATCTGCTATTAAATGACCACGAGACATAAAATCTAAAGCTTGTAAATGATTAAAACCAGGTGCTTTTATTTTACATCGATAAGGTCTGTTTGTATTGTTAGAAACTACGTAAACACCAAACTCTCCTTTAGGAGCTTCAGTTCCTACATAAGTTTCACTTTCGGGTACTACTATACCTTGAGTATACATTTTAAAATGGTGTATTAAAGCTTCCATAGATTGTTTCATATCATTTCTAGAAGGAGGTGTAACTTTTTTGTCACTGCTTTTAATCGGACCATAAGGCATTTGCTCTAAACACTGTTCAATAATTTTTAAAGATTGTTTCATTTCAAAAACTCTAATTAAATATCTATCATAACAATCTCCATTTGTACCTACAGGAACATCAAAATTTAATTTTTCATAAATTTCATAAGGTTGGCTTTTTCGTAAGTCCCATTTAACTCCAGATCCTCTTAACATTACACCACTAAAACCCCATTGATAAGCGTCATTAGCGGTCACCACTCCTATATCAACTAATCTTTGTTTCCAAATTCTATTTTCAGTTAACATATCTTCAATTTCAGTTAATCTTATATTAAACTGATCTACAAATAAAAAAATATCATCTAACAAGCCTTTAGGTAAATCTACATGTACTCCGCCAGGTCTAAAATACGCGGCATGCATTCTTGCTCCCGAAACTCTTTCATAAAATTCCATTAATTTCTCTCTTTCTTCAAAAGCCCATAAAAAAGGAGTCATTGCACCTACATCCATAGCATGACACCCTACAGCTAATAAATGATTTAATATTCTGGTTAGCTCAGCAAAAAGTACTCTAATATACTGAGATCTTTGTGGTATTTGACAATTAAAAAGTTTTTCAATAGCTAAACAGTAAGAGTGTTCTTGAGCCATCATAGAAACATAATCTAATCTGTCAAAATAAGGAATTGATTGTACGTAATTTTTGTATTCTATTAGTTTTTCAGTTCCTCTATGTAAAAGACCTATGTGTGGATCAGCTCTTTCAACAATTTCACCATCTAATTCTAAAACCAACCTAAGAACACCATGAGCTGCTGGATGTTGTGGTCCAAAATTAATAGTAAAATTTTTTATTTTTTTTAATAATTCATTTTTTTTTAATGTCATAATAAATTTATAAGCTTAAGTAGATTTGAACTACTGACCTTACGCTTATCAGGCGTATGCTCTAACCAACTGAGCTATAAGCTTTATAGTTTTCATTAATTAACCTAATTCTAACTTAGTCATAACATAATGATGAAATTGTAATGTAGGTAATGAAACAACAACAATAGGCATAAATCCATGATTAACTCCACAAATTTCACTACATTGACCAAAGAAAACACCAACACGCTTAATAAATAAATTTAATTGATTTAGTCTACCTGGGCAAGCGTCTACTTTTAGACCAAATGATGGAACTGTCCAACTATGCAGTACATCTGCAGCAGTAACCAATAATCTTAAATGAGTGTTTGTAGGTAAAATTACTCTTTTATTTGTTTCTAATAACCTAAAATATCCTTGTTTTGTTTTAGGTAATCCGTCTAGTACCATCATGTAACAAACGTATTTTAAACTTTGATCTTGTTTTTGACAAGAGTTAAAGTCAGAAATCTCGTAACTCCAAAACCATTGATGTCCTAGAATTTTTAAAGATAATTCTGGCTCAGAAATTTCATCCATAGCGTATAACAATGTAAATGATGGTGTAGATAATAATAATAAAATTAAAGCAGGTACTGATGTCCAAATAATTTCAATTTCTTTGTTATGAACAAATTTAGAACTAAAACTATTACTAAATTCAGTATAATTATGTAAAGTTTGTATTAATATCCATCCAACAAACAATATAATCATTGTAATTAAAAATGTTAAATGTTTGTTAAACATTAAAATACCTTCCATAGAAATACTAGCAGGATCAGATAAATAAGTTTGCCAAAAAACGGGGCTATCACATTTTACAAAAAAAGTCATAAATAAAAGTATATCTTAAAGAAAAAACAAATTTGTTTTTTATTGCAGCTTTTCTTCATATAGATAGAAAAATAATGTAATTATGTATTAAAAACATAAAGTAAAAAGTTTGTGACCATATCTAAAAGTTTTTCTTAACTGTAAGGTTTTGCTTTTAATATAGTAAACTATAAAGTAAAAGATCATTTGTACCTTTTTTTATCAAATTCATGAACTTGATACATAATAAAATAACACAAACTTGACAAGACAATTAACTAGTATAGAACGTAATTCGTCTACAAATTTCTCTGTGAAAAGACTATCAGGTTTAAACGATAATTTCTCAGCTGCAGTCTCATAGAAATTATGATTTTTATCATATAACTGGTTATGTAAAACTTCTCTATATAACTTTTTGTTAATTTATAATTTAAAAAGACTAGTAATATATTAATTATGGTCAAAATCCATAAAATTTTACAAAAAAAATTTCGTACCTATATAGAGAAAGGATTAAGTGACCCAAGTTCTAAGCATAATTGGAATATTTATTTAAAACGATCTGGTATAATAACTAAATTTTTAAAAAAATTACAGCATATTGATTGCAATGAAAAAAATATTAGTATAGAGAATTCTGAAGAATCTGAAAAATATTGGAATGAAGCCTATCAAGACTTAGTAAATGAGTTTCAATCAAATATTTTTATGGTGATCTGCTACAAATGGAGTTTAAAAATGAACATAAGTTAAACATTTGTGTACAGAATATGAAAGATATGAAGGATACCTTTGAAGAGCCCCGAGACCTCCCCTTGTAGTATTTCTAAAGGTTACTTTTTTCTCTATATAGGTACGAAATTCTTCTATTAATTCTCTAATACCATAGGGTCTAATTTCTATTAATAAATACCAAAGATACACTCTTTTCTTTATTTCTTTTTTCTCAAAAGAAATAAAAAATCCTTTTACAGACTTATTGAATTTCTCAATATAATAAAAATTAATTTGTCATTAAAAGATCTATCTAGAGAAGATCTAGAAACACAATTAAAAAAGTATTGTAAAAAGTGTATTCTTTGCGCAGATGTCTAAACTTTTTTATCCTGTGGTAGGAAAATAATCTGTACATTAACTTTATATTTTACTATATTAAAAGCAAAACCTTACAGTTAAGAAAAACTTTTAGATATGATCACAAACTTTTTACTTTATGTTTTTAATACATAATTACATTATTTTTCTACCTATATGAAGGAAGTGTTCATTAAATATATATATTTAATACAAAGTCTTTATCGTCTAGTGGTTAGGACACTACCCTTTCACGGTAGGAACACGGGTTCAAATCCCGTTAAAGATATAAACATACATTAGACCTGAACTTATTTCAAATTCAAGTGTTTTTGTTAAAATATTTTAAATACTGTAATATATATGGGAATTATATAAATATTTTACAAATTGTATTAGGAAAAATGACTGAGTGGCTTAAGGTGAAGATCTGCTAAATCTTTGTATAAATAAATTTGTACCGTGGGTTCAAATCCCACTTTTTCCTGTTTTAAATAACATTTTATAGGTCAGGCAATTATAACTCAGTTGGTAGAGTGATAGGTTGTGGTCCTAACAGTCACGGGTTCAAATCCCGTTATTTGCCCTTTAATTTAATAATGACATTAATTACAACAGATTCTTTATTTTTTTTTAATAACATAAATTCATTAACATATAACGAATTTTTACCTATATTAATTTTTTTAACAATAGCTATTCTATTATCTTTTATATTAATAGGATTGTCTTATTTATTAGCTGTTCAAAACCCAGAAACAGAAAAATTGTCTACTTATGAGTGTGGATTTGAACCTTACGAAGATGCAAGAAATATCTTTGATGTAAAATTTTATTTAGTAGCCATTTTATTTATTGTTTTTGATATAGAAACAATGTTTTTGATACCATGGAGTATTTCTTTATCAAAAATTAGTATTTTAGGATTTTGGTCTATGATAGATTTTCTTATTGAATTAGGTATTGGATTTGTATACATCTGGTATATTGGGGCGTTAGAGTGGGATTAAAAAATTAAAAGTCATTTAAAGCATTAAGAGGATGCCTAAACATCAAAAAATTGGACGTATACATACGAAATATTATAACGAGTAATTATTGCTGAGAGTTATAATTATCCAATCCAGAAAACTGTGCTTGTTTAAAAGCAAAAATTATATTTTTATATAATTAAAACTATTTAGTGAATTGAACCATCTAAGTAACTAAATAAAAAAATCAACCGAGAAGTTGTTAGTAGTGGCGAGCGAAAACAACATATAAGACTATAAAAATGTCATATTTTTATTTAAATTTATATTGCCATAGAAGGTACCATAATATTTTAATGAAGCCCTGTAAAATAAAAATAAATTTTTACTAATAGTAGGATAATACAAGTCATGTGTTGTTTGAATATTGGGGGACCACCCTCAAAGTCTTAAAATTTTTGATGATTAATAGTGTATAGTACTGTAAAGGAAAGGTGAAATAGAATTTGTGAATTTGCAATAGAACCTGAAACTTAATGCTGATAAGCAGTTGAAGCTTTTTAAAGTAACAACGTACCTTTTGCATAATGGATCAACTAGTTTATTTAAGTGGCGAGCTTAAATTAAAAATAATGTAGGCAAAAAAAACTTGAGTGTTAAAAAACATTTTAGTCTCTTAAATAAGACCCGAAACTAAGTGATCTAACCATGAGCAGGTTGAATTTTTAGCGGTAACGCTGATTGGAGGACCGAACTCGTATATGTGGAAAAATATTGAGATGACTTGTGGTTAGGGGTGAAAGGCCAATCAAACTTAGAGATAGCTGGTTTTCTGCGAAATCTATTTAAGTAGAGCATTTAAATATACTTTATTTTAAGGTAGAGCACTTAATAAATACGGGGGGCGTAAAGCTTTACCAAATTTAATAAAACTTCGAATATAAAATAAAAGAATTTAAATAGACAGACTATGAATGCTAAGGTTCATAGTCAAAAGGGAAACAGCCCTGATTATTCGTTAAGGTCCTAAAAAATAATTAAGTGAAAAAGAAAATAAAAAAATCGAAACAACCGGTAGGTAGGCTTGGAAGCAGCCATCCTTTAAAGAAAGCGTAACAGCTCACTGGTTTAATTTTTTTGTGTCTAAAATGTATAAGGACTTATATTATTTACCGAAACGATAAATTATATTTATATATAATGGTAGCAGAACGTTCTGTAAATTTAAGAAGAATTATGGTGACATAATTTGGAGATATCAGAAGTGAAAATGTTGATATGAGTAGCGATAAACAATGTAAAAACATTGTCGCCTTAAGTCTAAGGTTTCCAAGGCAAGGCTAACCCTCCTTGGTTATGTTAATCGATCCCTAAAAATTTTAATGAAAATAATAAATTTGATGGGTTTTTATTGCAATTATTTATTACGTGACAATAAATAAAAATAATTATTATTTAATGGATAAAATAATAGTTATTTAGTTTATTCAAGAAATAGCGTAATAAGTTTGTTTTAATGTATCGTACTCTAAACCAACACAGGTAGACAAATTTAGTAAATTAAGGCGCTTGAGAGAATTGTATTGAAGGAACTCGGCAAAATGACTCCGTAACTTAGGGAGAAGGAGTAACTTTAATAGGGAAACCTGTTAAAGTTGTCACAAAATCGGGAACAGCGACTGTTTAACAAAAACACAGGTCTCTGCTAATTTGTAAAAAGATGTATAGAGACTGACGCCTGCCCAGTGCTGTAAGATTAACGGAAAAAGTTTTGGCTTTGACCCTAATTCCCAGTAAACGGCGGCTGTAACTCTGACGGTCCAAAGGTAGCGAAATTCCTTGGCATTTAATTGGTGTCCTGCACGAATGGCGTAACGACTGTTCTACTGTCTCCAATACAAACTCAGTGAAATTGAACTCTCCGTGAAGATGCGGAGTTATTGCGGCTAGACGGAAAGACCCCGTGCACCTTTACTATAGTTATATATTGTAATAAAAAATTTTGTATGTAGCATAAGTGGGAAGTTGTTAGTAAATTTTTTCACAAGAAAACTATTTAAACTTAAGTGAAATACCACTTAAAAAATTTTTTATTACTCATTATTTAAAAACAGTGTATAATGGGTAGTTTGACTGGGGCGGTCGCCTCCTAAAGAGTAACGGAGGCGTGCTAAGGTAAATTAAAATTGAAAAATATCAATTTAAAAGCATAATAGTAAATATTTGCCTGACTGTAAGATTGACAAATCAAACAGGGATGAAAATCGGTTATAGTGATCCGGTGATTCTGTGTGGAAACGATCATCGCTCAACGGATAAAAGGTACGCCGGGGATAACAGGCTAATCACCCTCTAGAGACCTTATCGACGGGGTGGTTTGGCACCTCGATGTTGGATTATCGCATCCTGGAATTGAAAGTGATTCCAAGGGTTTGGCTGTTCGCCAAGAAAGGCGGTACATGATCTGAGTTCAGAACGTCGTGAGACAGTTTGGTCCCTATCTACCGCAATTTTTAAAAATTGAAAGGATTAAACCCTAGTACGAGAGGACCGGGAAAAGCAAATCTATGGTGTATCGGTTGTTATACCAATAGCATAGCCGAGTAGCTACATTTGTAATAGATAATCACTGAAAGCATTTAAGTGAGAAACTAACCTTAAAAAATTTTTTTAAAGGCGTAAAATATTATTACGTAATAGGTTTAATGTGTAAGAATTGCAAAATTTTTAGCTAATAAATACTAATATCTTTAAAATTTAAATATAAATTAAGACTTTTTGTTAAAGAAGAGCAATTGGCTGCTCGTTAGGCTCATGACCTAAAGGTTGTAGGTTCAAATCCTACCTTTGACATTTTAAATATAGATTTAAATACAAAATAAATTTAATATAATAATATTTTAATAATTAAATTTATAATATTATGAGTTTGATCCTGGCTCAGGATGAACGCTAATAGTATGCTTTACACATGCGAGTTGAACGAAATTTTTAACAATTTTCGTAGCAAACGGGTGAGGATACACGTAGAATTTTACCTTTTAGTTTAGAATAAAACAAATTTTAAAAATAAAAATAATTTATAAAATTATTTATGTTAAATCTAAATATATAAAAAAAATAAAATTTTTATTTTGCTAAAAGATAAATCTGCGTAAGATTAGGTAGTTGGTTGTTTTAAAGACTACCAAGCCTACGATCTTTAGTTGGTCTTAGAAGGATGATCAACCACACTGGAACTGAGACAAGGTCCAGGCTAAGTATTTGGCCAGCAGTGAGGAATATTGGACAATGAACGAAAGTTTGATCCAGCAATACTATGTGAACGATGACGGCTAATTGGTTGTAAAGTTCTTTCGTTAAAAATGATAATGACATTATTTAAAGAAGTTTAGTCCCGGCTAATCTCGTGCCAGCAGCCGCGGTAATACGGGAGGGGCAAGCGTTATCCGAAATAACTGGGCGTAAAGAGTCCGTAGACTGTACTATAAGTTATTTGTTAAATTTTAAAGCCTAACTTTAAAACAACATTTAATACTGTTTTACTTGAGTTTTTTACAGAAAAATAGAATTTCAGATGTAGGAGTAATTTCCGTAGATATATGAAGGAACACCAATAGCGAAGGCAATTTTTTAGTAAAAACTGACGTTGAGGGACGAAAGTATAGGTAGCAAACAGGATTAGATACCCTGGTAGTCTATACTGTAAATTATGAGTGCTGTAATTTAAAATAAAATTTAGATTGTATAAGCTAACGCCATAAGCACTCCGCCTGAGGAGTATAATCGCAAGGTTGGAACTCAAAGGAATTGACGGGGGCCTACAACGAGTGGTGGAGCATGTGGTTTAATGCGATAATCCGCGCAAAACCTTACCAACCCTTGACATAAAAATTTTTAATTTTTACAGGTGTTGCACGACTGTCGTCAGCTCGTGTCGTGAGATATTTGGTTCATTCCTTTAACGAGCGTAACTCTTATTTTTAATTTTTTACTAACAATTTAAAAAATCATGTATTTTTAAGTTTTAGCTTTAAAAATACGGTCAATTATAAGTTGAAGGAAGGTGAGAATTAAGTCAAGTCCCTGTGGCCCTTATGGGTTGGGCTACACACGTGCTACAATGGAAATTACAATTAGAAACAAAAAAAATTTAATTTTAGTTAATCTATAAAAATTTTCGTAGTTCGGATTATAAGCTGCAACTCGCTTATATGAAGTTGGAATCACTAGTAATCGCAAATCAGCATGTTGCGGTGAATACGTATCTTGGCCTTGTACACACCGCCCGTCACATGCAAAGAGTTAGTTTTGCTTGAAGATTTTAAAGTTTTTTATTTTATAAATTATAAAAAATAAAAAAATTGATTGAGAGATTAATAATTTGGATGAAGTCGTAACAAGGTAGCTGTACGGGAACGTGTAGCTGGAATAAATGAAATAGTTCAGTTGGTTAGAACGTTGGAATCATAATCCAAATGTCGGGAGTTCAAATCTCTCTTTCATTAATTAAATTTAAAGTATGATAATTAATTTTTTATTTTATTTTTTTTCGTTTAGTTTAATATTAAGTTCATTAATGGTTATTTCTGTTCAAAATGCAGTCCATTCTGTATTATTTCTTGTTTTAAGTTTTATCTCATCAGCAAGTTTATTGTTTTTATTAGAATGTGAATTTATTGCTTTATTATTTATCATGATTTATGTAGGTGCTATTGCTGTTTTATTTTTATTCGTTGTTATGATGTTAGATACTAAAATAGTAAATATTAAAAAAGATTTAGTAAAATATTTTCCTTTTGGTTCTTTAATTGGTATCTTATTTTCTTTTGAAATTTTTTTATTAATAAGTAAAAATTTTACTTCTAATTCTTATATTAATAGTGTTTTATATAACTTTCATACAAATTGGTTTGATAAATTAGATACTTTAACAGAATTAGAGTCTATAGGTCAAATATTATATACTAATTATGTATTGCAATTTTTAATTGCTGGGAATATTTTATTATTATCTGCTATAGGAGCGGTTTCGTTAACTTTAAAAACAAAACAATCTTCTAGAAAACAGATAATTTTTAAACAATTATCTAGAACATACAAAAATGTTTTAATAGTTTAGACCAAACTATATGTATATCAATTTAAAATTTTATAAATGACAGTGGAAACTTTATTATTTAAAAATATTAATATATTACCTGAATTATTTTTAGGAATTTCTTTAGTTTATTTTGTATTACATGGTACTTTTCTTAGTATAAATAAAAATTTTTATATAATACAAACTTCTTGTATTTATCTAGGTATTCTTGTTTTAGGAATGACTTCATTTTTAATTTTTAATGATAATTTAGATATATTAGAAATTTCTATTATGAATAGTACTATAAATAATGATTTTTTAAGTCTTTTCTCTAAAATTACTATAGGATTAATCTCATCATTTTGTTTATTAATGGTTTGTAATTATTTAAATGATCAACAAATTAATCATTTTGAATATGTTTTATTAATTTTATTTTCAGTTTTAGGGTTATTTTTGTTATGTTCTTCCAATGATTTATTAACTGCGTATTTAGCAATTGAGTTACAAAGTTTATCTTTTTACGTTCTAGCCTCGTTTAAAAAAAACTCTACATTCTCAGTGGATGCCGGTATAAAATATTTTATTTTAGGAGCATTTTCATCTAGTTTATTTTTATTTGGGTCATCATTAATTTATGGGTTAACAGGTACTATAAATTTTGATGACTTTAATAGTTTATTTTTTTGTGTTTTTCCAGGTAGCTCTGCGGTATTTGGAAATATAAAAGAATATTATAATAATCAAGACCAAAATATATTATTATACGCATTAGCAGAAAAGTTATCAACATTTACTGAAAAAGAATTTTCTGAGTACGATGGTAACGTATTAAAATATGAAATAAAAAACACAAATGTGTTTGAAAATTCTTCTTTAAATTTTGATAAAATAATTACATATAATTGGATAGGTTTGCATGCAATACAATTTTTTAAAAATATAGATTTTACTATTAATACACAAGTAGTTAGTAAAGAAGAATTAGCATATTTACAAAATTGGGTTTCTTTTGCAGAACCCGCACAAGAACAAATACTTCAAGTTATAAATTTAGAATTTAGTCCGTTAACTATGAAGTATGATAATATGCTCTCATCTAAATATTCTGAAGTTTTTTCTGGTTGGTATTTTGGTATTTTTTCATTAATACTATCAAGTTGTATTAAAAGTACTGATTTTCAAGAATTAGAGTTGTTTAACAACAGTTTTGATACTAATTTATTACAATTTGCTTTAGTATTTCTATTAATAAGTCTTTTTTTTAAATTAGCAATTGCTCCATTTCATTTGTGGTCACCCGATGTTTATGAAGGATCACCTACAAGTTCTACTTTTTTCTTTGCTGTTGTACCAAAATTAGCTATTTTTGTATTATTAATTAGAATTTTTTATTATGGTTTTTATGGTTTTATTGATAGTTGGAGATATTTTATAGTTATTATTGCTATTTTATCTATAATGGTAGGCTCATTTGGTGGTTTGGAACAAAGAAAATTAAAAACTTTATTGGCTTATAGTTCTATTAGTCATATGGGTTATTCTTTAATTGCGTTTAACTCAGGGACATCTGAAGGACTTCAAATGTTAATTAGCTATTTATTAATATATACTTTATCAGGTTTATGTATTTGGTCAATTTTTGTATTAACTAGATTAAAAAATTTTCATTCTAAAAAACAAAATAAAGATTTAACAGATATAGTGTCTTTAAGCAAAGCAAATAAAATGTTAGCAATATTCTTTTCAATTTCTTTATTGTCTATTGCAGGATTTCCTCCTATGATTGGATTTTTAGTAAAAATAGGTTTATTTTTAACTGCTATTGAATCTTCTATGTTTTTTTTAGCTTTAATAAGTATTTTATGTAGCGTAATTGCAACATTTTATTATATACGAATAATAAAAATTATTTATTTTGAAAAAACAGTTGTCGGAAAATTATATTACCCTATAACAACTCAAAATGGAATTGTTGTTGTTATATTATTTTTATTATTATTATTTTTATTTATTAACCCTTCTTTATTATTTCTACTATCGTATAAAGTAAGTTTGTTGTCTCTTCCATCATTTCCTATTACTTTAGTAGCATAATATTAGCATTTTTAGCTCAGTTGGATAGAGCATCGGCCTTCTAAGCTGATAGTCATAGGTTCAAATCCTATAAAATGTTAAAATAATATTATACATCATGTTTTATATTAAAAATTTATTAACTTATATATTACTTTTACCATTATTAGGTGCAATTATTTTACTAATAATTCCTTCTAAAAATAAAAAGTTATTAAAATCAATTGCGTTAAATATTTCTTGTTTAACATTTTTATTCTCATTAATTCTATGGATTTTTTTCGATAAATCTATAGGAACATTTCAGTTTGTTAATAAGTTTTTATGGATACCTATTTTAAATATAAATTTTACTATGGGTATAGATGGTATCTCATTATTTTTCATTTTATTAACTACGTTATTAATTCCTTTATGCTTATTGGTAAGTTGGAATAGTATACAAAATAACTTAAAAGAATACTTAATTTCTTTTTTAGTAATGGAATTTTTTTTAATAGGTGTTTTTTGTATTTTAGACGTATTATTATTTTATATTTTTTTTGAAAGTGTTTTAATACCTATGTACCTTATTATAGGGGTATGGGGATCTAGAGAAAGAAAAATAAGAGCTGCTTATTTTTTTTTCTTATACACACTGTTAGGATCTGTTTTAATGTTACTTTCAATTTTATATATCTATTATCAAGCAGGTACTACTGATTACGAAACTTTATTAACTTTTTCGTTTTCTGAATTAGAACAAAAAATTATGTGGTGCTCTTTTTTTGCGTCTTTTGCTACAAAAGTGCCTATGCTACCCGTTCATTTATGGTTACCAGAAGCTCATGTTGAAGCTCCTACAGCAGGATCTGTTATTTTAGCTGGAGTTTTGTTAAAGTTAGGTACTTATGGTTTTATACGATTTTCATTTGCATTATTCCCTAATGCTTGTTTTTATTTTGCTCCATTTGTTTATGCTATGTCAGTTGCTGGTATAATATATACATCTTTTACAGCTATTCGTCAAACCGATTTTAAACGTATTATAGCCTATACTTCAGTAGCTCATATGAATTTAGTAATGGTCGGTATGTTTAGTTTTAATATTATTGGGTTAGAAGGTGCTATTTTACAAAGTTTAAGTCACGGATTTGTGGCAAGTGCTTTATTTTTAATCATAGGTGTTGTATACGATAGGCACCACACAAGAATGGTTAAATACTATGGTGGGTTAGCTCATGTAATGCCTGTTTATATAATAATATTTTTATTTTTTACTATGGCAAATATAGGATTACCAGGTACCAGTAGTTTTGTAGGAGAATTATTAATATTAACAGGTTCTTTTAAAACAAATACTAGTATTACTTTTTTAAGTGCTACAGGTATGATTATTGGAGGTTGTTACTCTTTATGGCTATTTAACAGAATAGCTTATGGTAATTTAAAAACTCAATATATTAATCAATTTTTAGATATAAATAAAAGAGAATTCTTTACTTTTTTACCTTTAATTTTAGGAACAATAGTTATGGGAATTTACCCCACAGTTTTTTCTGAATCAATTCACTTAAGTGTTAATATGTTAATTGAATTAATGTATTTTTAGAATAATAAATTTAATTATGGTATATATCTTTGAAACAGAAATTTCAAATAAAAAAACAATAACATATTCATTACAAAAAATATTTGGACTAGGAAATAAAACATCACATAAAATTTGTAAAAAACTAGGTTTTTCAAATAATCTAAAAGTTAATGACTTATCTAAAGAACAAACTTTTTTATTAATTAAATCCATAGAACAATCTTCTATATTAATTAATAATGATTTAAAAAAAAAAAATTATACTTTATTAAAGACTTTAATTGAAATTAAATCGTATAAAGGATTAAGACGTTTATCTAATTTACCTGTTAGAGGTCAACGTACTCATACTAATGCAAGAACAGTTAAACGTTTAAAAAAATTATAACAAGTAATTTCGTTTATATTATTGGAAATCGATCTATTGGTTCAACTCCAAAATTACTTATATGAAAAAAAATAAAATATTAAATTCTAATATTTATGACAAATTTTCAAAATCAGTTTCTTCAAACGATTTGAAAAATTCAAGTTTTATGGCTTCATTTATTACAAAAACAACTAGATGGAATAGTAATTATTTGTTATCTATTGTAGATAATCATATTATACACTACCCATCTCCAATTAATTTATCTTATGCTTGGAGTTTTGGTTCATCAGCAGGTTTTTGTTTAGTGGTACAAATATTATCAGGTATATTTTTAGCAATGCATTATACTCCTCATATAGATTTAGCTTTTAGCAGTGTAGAGCATATTATGAGAGATGTTAATAATGGTTGGTTAATAAGATATATTCACGCTAATGGTGCTTCTATGTTTTTTATAGTAGTTTATTGTCACATTTTTAGAGGTTTATATTATGGATCTTATATGCAACCTAGACAATTATTATGGTGTTCTGGAGTTATCATTTTTATATTAATGATGGGTACTGCTTTCATGGGATATGTTCTTCCATGGGGTCAGATGAGTTTTTGGGGTGCTACCGTTATTACTAGTTTAGTGACTGCTGTTCCTGTAGTAGGCCAATCTATTGTAGATTGGTTATGGGGAGGATTTACTGTAAATAATGCTACTTTAAATAGATTTTTTAGTTTACATTTTTTTTTACCATTTATTATAGCAGGTTTATCTATAGTGCATTTAGCGTTATTACATAAAGATGGATCAAATAATCCATTAGGTGTTGATACTGGGGTAGATAAAGTACCTTTTTACCCATATTTTGCTGTAAAAGATACTTTTGCTATTTTTAGTTTTTTAATTCTTTTTGCTGGTTTTGTGTTTTATTTTCCAAATACATTAGGACACCCTGATAATTATATACCTGCAGATCCTATGCAAACTCCTGCTCATATTGTACCAGAATGGTATTTTTTACCTTTTTATGCGGTTTTAAGATCAATACCTGATAAATTAGGTGGTGTTGTTGCAATGGGAGGTGCTTTAATTATTTTACTTTTAATACCGTTTACAAATACTTCAGAAATTAGAAGTACAACTTTTAGACCAATCTTTAAAATTTTTTATTGGTTGTTAGTAGCTGATTTTTTAATTTTAGGTTGGGTAGGCCAAAAACCTGTAAAAGACATTTATGTTATAGTAGGTCAAATTGCAACAGTATACTATTTTTTATTTTTTTTAGTTTTAATACCAGCAATTGGTTTAATAGAAACTAAATTAGCACATTATAAATTTAAAAATTAAATGTTATTGACTCCATTAGAACAATTTCAAATTATTTCTTTATTTTCTATTAAACTATTTTGTTTAGATTTTTCTATTACAAATATGTTATTAGTTAATTTTATTGTATTAGGTTTATTTAGTTTTATTATATCTTGTATTAGTTCTAACGCTAATAGTTTAGGAGAAACCAGCTTTTTTTTAATACCCACTAGTTGGCAAGTTCTTATTGAAATGCTATATGAAACTATTTCTCAATTATTATTTGATAATTTAAATAATGAAGGAGAAAAATATTTTCCTTTTATTTCTGTATTATTTACTTTTATTTTATTTAGCAATTTAATTGGATTAATTCCATACAGTTTTACCATAACTAGTCATTTAATTGTAACTTTTTCTTTATCATTGGCTATATTTATTGGTATAAATATTATTTGTGTTAAAAGACATAAAAGTCATATGCTTTCTTTATTTTTACCTGCTAATACATCATTTGGTTTAGCATTATTATTAGTTCCAATTGAATTTGTTTCTTACATTTTCAAACCTATAAGTTTAGGAGTTCGGTTATTTGCTAATTTAATGGCAGGTCATACTTTATTAAAAGTTATTGTAGGTTTTTCTTGGAGCATGTTATTATTAGAAGACGTTTTATCAGTTGCTCATGTAATTCCATTGTTAATACTTGTAATACTAATGGGACTAGAGTTAGCTGTTGCCGTTATTCAAGCGTACGTTTTTACTATTTTAACATGTATTTATTTAAATGATGGTATAAATTTACATTAAATAATTAATAATATAATTTTTATGTTTATTAATATATATATATCTTCTAAAAATTTAAAATCGTTAAAGCTTTTTACTAGTTTTATATTAAAATTAGTAAATAATAATAAATTAATTTCAAAAACTTTAATAAAAAACTTTCAAAAAAAAAACAAACAAAAAATTTTTACTGTTTTAAAATCACCACATGTTAACAAAACAGCTCAAACTCAATTTGAATATACTTTATATAAAAGACAATTTACTATTTTTACAAACTCTTCGTTCAAATTTATATTTTTTTTAAAATATTTTCAAGAAAATATTTTTTCAGATATAAAAATAAAAACAAAATTTAGAACAAATTTAAAAAAAAATACTAGTATTAATTTTAAATCTTTTTCTAAAAGTAGTACTAGTTTATATTTAAATTATTTAGATGTTTTAGGAGAATTAAAATTTTAAAGTTTAGATAGCTCAGTAGGTAGAGCAAAGGACTGAAAATCCTTGGGACGGCAGTTCAAATCTGTCTCTAAACAAAAATAATAGATATATGAAAAATTATTTGTGGAATATGTTTGCAAATATACAAAATGGACAAATGGCAAACAAAGTGTTTATTTTACAAAGACAAACTAAAATTTGCTCTTCTTTTTTAAATATTTTATGGAATGAAGGATATATTTTAGGTTATAAAATAGATTCTTTGGATAAAAAAAAGTTCAAAATTTTTTTAAAATATAAAAACAATAAGCCTGTAATTACTGCGTTAAAATCGTTTAGTACGCCTGGTAATAGAATATATTTAAATACAAAACAATTATGGAAAATAAGCAGTATTGAAGGATTGTTAATAATATCTACTAATAAAGGTTTATTAACTTTGTCGGAGTGTAAAAAAAAAAAAGTTGGCGGAGAACCCTTTGTTATTGTAAAATAATTATAAATGAACAGTCAAATAGTAAAAAAAAAATATATAATAAAAATTCCAAAATCTATTTTTTTGTGTTATTTAGAACAAAATAGAATTCTTTTTTTAAAAGGTCCTTTAGGTCATCGTATAATAAATTTAAAATTAAAATTAAAAACAAATGAAAAAAAAGGTTTCATGTTTGTAACAGATCAATTTTTTTATAATGTTTCTATTAATGATAAAAAAAATTTAAAAGCTTACCAAGGTACTTATACATCTTTAATTAAAAAAAAAATATTTGAATTGTTAAAACCTAATTTCAAAAAATTAAAGTTAGTAGGTGTAGGTTATAAAGTTTTATTAGAAAAAAAAAACTCATTAACATTATTAAAACTTAGTTTAGGTTTTAGTCATGACATTTATTTTAAAGTACCTAACGATATACAAATTATTTGTTATAAAAATAATAAATTAATAATTTTAGGAAATAATTTTAAAAAAGTATCGTTAATAGCATCAATAATTAGATCTTATAAAATACCAGAAGTTTATAAAGGAAAAGGTATTTTATATGAAAATGAACAAATAAAATTAAAAGAGGGTAAAAAAGTATAAAATGAAATTAATAAAAATTAATTTAAAAAAAAGTAAGTTATTAAAATTATATATTTTAAAATATCAAATTTATTTATCAAATTTAAATAAATTTGATAATAAAATAAATTTAACATTAGAAAATATAGAAATTTATTTAAAAAAATCTTTAAAATTAATATATGAGTACCATTCAAAAAATGAACAAATTTTATTTGTAGGTTTTTCATTTCCAAATAATAAATTAATATTTGATATTCAAAATACAACTAAACATGAATTTATCTCAGAAAATAATTGGTTTAATGGTTTATTATCTAACAATAATTCAAATCATAAAAAAAAATTACCTAAATTAATAGTAATTTTTAATTCAAAATACAAAACTAATATTATTAAAGAAGCGATAAATTCAAAAATTACTGTTATTTCTTTTGGTGATTTATCAAAAATTTATTTAAAAAAATCTATATATATAATTCCAGGTAATTATAAAAAATTAATTTCTTTTAATATTTTTAGTTTATTATTATTTTCTATACTAAAAATTAAACAAAAGAATAAGAATTTTCTTATTCCAAAAATTTTAACAAAAAAAAATTTTAACAAAAAAAAATTGTTATTTCAACAATCTAAATATACAAATATAAAAAAACGTTATAATGATTACAAAAAAATATAATAGATATAAACCTTTGTATAAGAAATTTATTTCTTTAAGAAAAAATATTTCTTATAATCAAAAAATTTTAAATTTTAACAAAAAAAAATGGCAAAAAATAATTTTTTTTTTAAAAAGGTCAAACAAAACAAAAAATAAAATTTACAAAATTTTTGATTTAAATTTATATTTTATTTCTAAATTCGGTACGATTTTTAAAAAACAGCATAAATATAATTTGCAAACAAAACAAAAAATAAATTTATTTTATGGAGGTTTAAAAAAAAAATATTTAAAAAAATTATTATTTTTAAATTTAGAAAAAAACAAATCTAAATCATTAATGTATGGATTAGAAAATAGATTAGATACAATTATATATAGATCTCATTTTTCTTCAAGTTTACGAACATCTAGGCAATTAATTTCTCATGGTCATATTTTAGTAAATAAAATAAAAATAAAAAATAGCTCTTATAAAGTTCAACCAGGAGATAATATAGAAGTTTCACCAAATATTAAATTTTTAATAAAATTTAATATAGGAAATTCATCTTTATGGCCTTTACCACCTAAAAACCTATCTATAAATTATAAAACATTACAAATTAATTATATGCAAAATATTAATAATGTCAATTTATCCCAATATTTTCCTTTCTGGGCTGACTGGAATACATTATCTCAATATTACAAAAAATAAAATCTTTAGTAGCTCAGTGGTAGAGCGAGTGGCTGTTAACCACCAGGACGTTGGTTCAAATCCAGCCTAAAGAGTTTAACTTTTAAAACAAGTTATTTTAGTTTTTTATCCCACAATTTGATTTATTAACATTAGGGGCTCAAGTTTTTGGATTATTATTATCCTTATCTTTATTTTATTATTATACAATTAGTGTAACAATACCATATTTTATTGAAATAAAAAAATTTAGAACTAAAAAATTAACAAAAAATAGTGAATTAGTCACTAACATTAATAAAGATTTAAATTACACTTTATGGTTAATTAATTATTCTTACAAAAATTTTTTAAAATAATTCAAAATATGTTGTATTAAAGGGAATATAACTTAATTGGTAGAGTGTATGCTTTGCAAGCATAAAGTTATCGGTTCAAGTCCGATTATTTCCAAAAACAAAGCTCATTTGGTGAAATTGGTAGACACGTCAGACTTAAAATCTGATTCTTTTTTATAGAGTATCGGTTCAAGTCCGGTAATGAGTAACTATTTTTACCAAAATGATGGAATTGGTAGACATGCTAGGTTTAGGTTCTAGTTCTAAAATGAGTAGGGGTTCAAGTCCCCTTTTTGGTATATATAAATTTTTTAATGTGGATCTTAATTGCTGGAAATTTAATGTGTATTTTTATTAGTACTCTTATTTATAAAATATCTATTATAAATAATTTAACTTTTTTGTATTCAAATGAAAAAATTATTGGTTGGTTTTTAATAGGCTATATTCCAGAAACATATTACAATTTATCCGTAAAATTTTTTTTAATAAATAATGAATTTCGTCAATTAATTACTAATTTTTTATTAGTAATCAAAAACGTTTTAAGTTTATCATATTTAATTACTTTTGTAGAATTTATTAACTTAATTTTAACAGAATTATTTCTTATTTTTCTACTATTTTTACATATCAAATTTTTAATGCAAAATTTTAATAATTTAAAAATAAAAAATAAAAAAAATATATTTTTTTTTACAACAATTTTTTTATTCTTTTTAACATTTTTAAATGATTTAAAGACTTATAGTTTTAAATTTTTTTCAATACCCGTTTTATTTATATTAAATTACTTTTTCAATTATATAATACTACAGTATTTTTTAATTGTAATATTATTAACGTATTTATTTTCTATTTTGTATACAAAATATAGATACTATAAAACATTATTTTTATTTTTTCAATTTTATATTGTTATTTTTTTAACTTACTATATACACACTTTTGAAATAGAGTACACTAATAATTTTTTAAATGAAAATTTTTTAAAATTATTATATTTATATGTATATTTATTTATTATATAAAAAACGTTTAAACAAAAAATATGCCTACTATTAATCAACTTTGTAAAAAAAAAAGAAAAAAAAAATTAAAAAAACAAACTACCCCAGCTTTATATAACAGTCCACAAAAGAAAGGAGTGTGCCTAAAAATTTTTATAAGAACACCTAAAAAACCAAATTCAGCATTAAGAAAATTAGCTAGAATTAGATTATCTAATAACAAAAAAGTTAATGTTTATATTCCAGGAGAAGGTCATACTTTACAAGAATACTCAACTGTTTTAATGAGGGGGGGTCGTGTAAAAGATTTACCTGGAATTAAATATCATCTTATAAGAGGAAAATTTGATCTAACCGGGTTAAATTCTAGAAAAACTTCTAGATCTAAATATGGTACTAAAAAAATATCAAAATATATTTAAATGATAAAACCTATTAAAAAAATATTTTTAACTAAATTAATAAATAATGGAAATAAGTATAATTCTGAAAAAATATTTAAAAAATCTATTAAATTACTACAAAAAAAATTAAAAAAAAATTCTAAGGATGTTTTAAAGAAATCTGTAATAAATTCATCACCAGTTTTAAAAGTAAAACAAATAAAACAAAGACGAAAACAAATTAAAGAATTTCCTTACATAGTCAATAAAACTTTAAGAATTTCATTAGGATTAAAATCAATTGTTAATAGTGTTAGATTAAAAAAAAAATACGGATTTTTTTATAAAGAATTAACTGATGAACTTTTATTAACTACAGATAATAAAAGTTCTACAGTTAAATTAAAAAAAAATAATTACGAAAATGCGTTTAAATTAAAAAAATACGCTAATTTTAGATGGGTTTAACTACTAAAAAAAGGCATTTTGTAAACAATTTTACGTTTAGTAAGATTTGAACTTACAATCTTCGGGACCGAAATCCGACGCTTTATCCAATTAAGCTATAAACGCTTTAGTATACAATTTTATCATGATTCAACAACAAACAATTTTAAAAGTTTCGGATAATTCTGGAGCAAAAACAGTTAAATGTATTAAAGTATTAGGAGGTTATAAAAAAAAATTTGCTAAATTAGGAAATGTTATCGTAGTTTCAATACAAAAATTACGTAACAAATCAAAAAGCACATCTAAAGTAAATAAAGGAGATGTTTGTAAAGCATTAGTATTAAGAACTAAAAAACCATTTAATATCAAGGATGGATCTAATATAATTTTTCAAGAAAATTCTGTATGTTTAATTAATAAACAGAATAAACTTATAGGAACTAGAATAATAGGTCCCTTACCAAAAATTTTAAAAAAAGGTAAATTTAATAAATTTACTTCTATTTCTTCAGGATTTATATAACACTTTTAAATGAATTATTTACAAAACTATTATAATAATATCGTAAAATACGATTTAATAAATAAATTTACATACAAAAATATAAATAATTTACCAAAATTTAATGCTATTGTTTTAAGTTTTAATTATAAAACTAATAATTTAAAACAATTAATCTCTTCTTTAATAGCGTTAGAATTAATTGGCGAACAAAAACCAATTTTTACAAAATCAAAAGTACCAGTAATTTCTTTAAAAATACGAAAAGGCAATCCAATAGGATGTAAATTAATATTAAGAAAAAATAATTTAAATAATTTTTTAGATAAGTTATTAAATGAAATTTTTTGTGATCTTAAATTAGCAATAAACTCTAAACACATTATTAAAAATAAATTTTTACCTATTTTCACATTAAAACTAAAAAATAATTTAAATTTTTCAATATTAGAAACACATTATCAAATATTTAAAAATTTATCTAACTTAAATATTGTGTTTATTACAAATGCTAAAAATGTATCAGAATTTATATTTCTTCTTAAATCTTACAAGATTTTTAAATAGTATTTGCAAATGTAACTCAATTGGTAGAGTGTAACCTTGCCAAGGTTAAAGCTGAGGGTTCGAATCCCTTCTTTTGCTTTAAGATTTATTAAGGATAAGTGGTCGAGTGGTTTAAGGCGTTAGTTTTGAAAACTATTGTATTATAATAAATACCGTGGGTTCGAATCCCACCTTATCTTAGGTTAAATAACATAGTTGGTAATGTGTTAGATTGCAAATCTTGAAAGATCGGTTCAAATCCGGTTTTAACCTTAATTAATTTTATAAATATGATTTTAACAATAATATGTAGTATTCTTAAGATTTTAGCAATTGTAATTCCGTTATTAATTTCTGTAGCGTATTTTACTATAGCGGAAAGAAAAATTATGGGTAGCATACAACGTAGAAGAGGTCCTAATGTAATAGGATTTTTAGGATTATTACAGCCTTTAGCTGATGGATTAAAATTGTTTGTAAAAGAAACAATTTTGCCCAGTAATTCTAATCTTTTCATTTTTTTATTAGCACCGTTATTAAGTTTTATTTTAAGTTTAATAGGTTGGGCTGTAATACCATTATCAGAATCTATAGTAATTTCTGATTTAAATGTAGGTATCTTATATTTGTTTTCTATATCTGCTTTAAGTGTTTATGGTATTATATTAGCAGGTTGGTCTAGTAATTCTAAATATCCATTTTTAGGGGCTTTAAGATCTGCGGCCCAAATGATTTCTTATGAGGTTTCCATTGGTTTTATAGTTATTACTGTAGCTTTATGCAGTGGTTCTTTTAATTTAAGTAAAATTGTTTTAGCACAAAACCAAGTTTGGTTTTTAATACCATTATTTCCAATGTTTGTTTTATTTTATATTTCTATGTTAGCAGAAACAAATAGACATCCTTTTGATTTACCTGAGGCTGAAGCTGAACTAGTTTCTGGGTATAATGTAGAATATTCCTCTATGACATTTGCATTATTTTTTTTAGGAGAATACGCAAATATGTTATTAATGAGTACTTTTTCTGCTATTTTATTTTTAGGAGGATGGTTACCATTGTTTAATTTTTTTCCATTAAATATTTTACCAGGAAGTTTTTGGTTAAGTTTGAAAATTTTAATAGGTGTAGTTTTTTTTATATTAACTAGAGCAGCTTTACCTAGATATAGATATGATCAATTAATGTACATAGGTTGGAAATCTTTTTTACCTATTGCTTTAGGTTATTTAATTTTAACTACTGGTATTCTTATTAGTTTTAATTGGTTACCTTACTAAGTAAATTTTGTGAAAATTTTAATATTAATAAAAATTCAAAAATAAAAATAAAAATTAAGAAAAAAAATAATTGACTAATTATATCTGGGGGCGTTAACATTGTTGCTAATATTAAAAAACCAAAGTATAAATTTTTTCTTAATTTAATAAATATGTTATTATTTATTTTTAAAAATTCTAAACCAACATATATAAAAACGAATACACTACTACATAATAAGCAAAATTTATAGAATTTTAAATAAAAATTTACAAATTCATTAATTTTTGCTTCAAAAAAAAAGTTTACGGAATACATGGTTGTGTCTTTAAAACTTAAAAAAAAATTCCAACACAAAGGTAATAATATATTATTTAAAATAAGAAAAAAAATTCCAAAAAAAAAAAAATTTAATAACACTAAATTAATTAATTTTTTATATTCAAATTTATACAATCCAGGTGAAATAAATATTATTAAATGATAGATTAATTTAATTAAAAAAAATTGGTTTGTAACAAAATAGCATAGTTCCAGATAAGTAGTAAAGATTTCAGTTAAATCTGTAAAAATAAAATAAAACGAATCTGTTTTAAAATATTGTAAATTAGGTTTTAAGCATAAAAATAGTATTTTTTCTTTGTAACTATAAGAAACAACAATAGTACTAACCCAAGTAATAATAAGAAAATAGCTTCTATTTCTAATTTCTTTTATATAATATAAAAACATTTTTTAATTTATAAATACTATCATTACATATATTTTTATAAGAAAATAGTTCAGTTGGTAGAACAGTGGTTTCCAAAACCAAAGGTCAGGGGTTCAAATCCCTTTTTTCTTGAAATATTTTTATTTTTTTTTTATTTTTGAAATTTGTTTTTTAATTTTTGAAATATCTCCAAATAATAAAACTCCTAATAAAACAATTAAAATAATTTGACCAAAACTAATAGTACCCATTGTATAATAAATAAACTTAAATCTTATTTAAAACTAAAAATTTATAAGGCTTATAGTTCAGAGGTAGAACGTACCGCTCATAACGGTTTTGTCGTAGGTTCAAATCCTACTAAGCCTAATTTAAATGAAATTAAAACTAAAAATTTATAAGTTTTATAAACTAAAACAATTTTTAAAAAACCACTCATTATTTTTTATATATCATACAAATAGTTTAAATTCAAATAATTGGAAAAAATTAGAAAAAAAATTAACAAAATTAAATTTAAATTATTACAAAATTCAAAATAAATTATTTATTAGATTATTAAAACAATCAATCTTTAAAAATTTAATTTTGTTAATAAATGGGCCTATACTAATCGTATTTCCTAAATATAAAACAATAAAAAAATTAAATTTAAAAGCATTATTATCTTTACATAACTCATTACAGTTAATAAGTTTTAAATTAAATAACAAATTTTATTTATTATCACAAATGACAAATTTAAAAACATTTAATTATAGACAAACTGTTTCAATATTTAAAAATCTAATAACTAATTTAAATAAAATATCTTTGTATAAATTGAAAAAAATAAGTGAATTTTCGAAATAATGTGACTTGAACACATGACTTCCTGTTCCCAAAACAGGCACGCTACCAACTGCGTTATATTTCGTTAAGAAGAAAGTAGGATTTGAACCTACGATGGGGAAACCCAACAGATTTACAATCTGCCACTTTAAACCGCTCAGTCATTTCTTCAAAACTAACTTTTATTTTTTAATCGTTTTAATTTTTTAGGCCGACAACCATTATGCGGTAATAAATTATAACTTTTTATAAATTGTATAAAAAATTTTTCACTCAACATAGAAATTACAATAGATTCATGATACGCTTTTGTGTTTTTGAAATGAATAGCTATAGGTTTATTACCTATAAATCTAGATTTAATTAACAATTCTTTTAAAAGTGAAATTAAAACTGTAGGTTGTTTTTTTTTTTGTTTTCCTTTGTAGTGTAACTGTCCAGCAGACAAAGAAATTAATAACTTTCCTTTAGTATCAATTAAACTTACTATAGTATTAGTAAGAGACATATTTATTACAATAATATAAGATAATAATTTAGGAGTGTTAAAATATAATTTTAACATATTATATTTTTTCATTAAATTTAATATAATTTTATTGTTATTTTGAGATTTTTCTAATATTTTTATAAAAAAATAAAGTTTTTTTAATAAAACTTTTTCATGTTTTTTTGTTTTTAAAATTTTTGATAAAAGCATATTTACAATTATTATTAACATAAGTTTAAAATTAAATGGAATTAAAAAGAATAAAACCTAATACTTCAGGTAGTCGAAATTATATAAAAATAAATAGACAAGATTTAAACAAAAAACCTTTATTAAAAAATTATATTATAGGTAAAAAAAACACAGCTGGAAAAAATAATTCTGGGAAAATAACAGTACGACATAAAGGAGGAGGTCACAAGAAAAAATATAGAATTTTAAACGACTACAAAACACCTAATATCAATGGTATTGTTTGTAGTATAGAATACGATCCTTTTAGAAATGCTCCTATAATTTCCGTATTTGATTATGAAGTTAAAACGTATTTTTATATGATAGCTCCAAAAAATATTAAAAAAGGGGACATTATAAAAACAGGCAAAAATGCTGAATTAAAAACTGGGCACATATTACCATTATCAAAAATTCCTGTTGGCAGTTTAATTCATAATATTTCAATACACCCTAACAAATTCGGAATTTTAACTAGATCATCCGGAACTTTTTCTCAGTTAATTGAAAAAAATTCTTTAAAATGCAAAATTAAATTAAGTTCAGGTAAATTAATAACGTTGCCACTTGAATGTAAAGCTACCCTAGGTACAGTAGCAAATGAAAATTTTTTCTTATCCAATGTAGGTAAAGCAGGAAGATCTCGTTGGTTAAATAATAGACCTTCTACTAGAGGAGTTGCTATGAACCCTGTAGATCACCCAAATGGTGGTGGAGAAGGTAAAAAATCTGGCAAAAAAAGAAGTCCTTGGGGCTAAAATTTTAATAAAATAAAGAATAATTATAATTATTTAATAAATATTATACTACGTAAGAAAAATTTGTTTTTGTTTTTCTTAATGATTTTGAGCAATTAATCATAGTAATTGAATGTTGACTATAAGAGTCTTTACCTCCTAAATAAAAATCGTCTAACCATAATTTAATTGATGTTTTAAAAAGTTTTTTTTTAGAGATTTTGTATGAATTTTTTAATACAGGAACCTTAGACAAAATTAAGTTTTTTGAAATTAAATTTCGAGATGTTAAAGAATCATTAGCAAAAAACATAAAATTTAGGTAACATTTATATTGAAAAAAATTATTGCTATTATAATTTAATACATTATTCCATTTTTTATTACTTAAAAATGTAAGCTGATTAGAACAAGAAAATAATTTTCTTATTATTTGCCAATCATCTTTACTTTGTTTAACAGCTGATAAAAATTTAATGTTTTTTTTTATAATTCCTTCAGCATTTAAATAGGTACCATCCGACTCAAAAAAAGAATTATTAGGTATATTTAAATATGATGAGCAATTTAAATTATTTTTATTTCTTTGAATAAATTTATTCACAAAACCATTATTTTGTTCTATTAAAAATTTTGGTAAAAAATAGTCTGAATTTGAATAATTTAATAATTTTAATTCTAAAATTTTTTTTAAATTAGATGACATTTTATTTAAATTTAAACAATATATACCTAAACTATTTGAGATGTCAGCTAAAGATAATTTTTTAAAATTATCTAAATAATTAACTCCAACTTCGTTTATAGAAGTACTTAATACATTAATATTAACCTTTTTTAAATAAAGTTTTAAATTATTTAAAACAAGTTTAATTTCATTAGAGTCATGCCTATTAAAAATATCGGACCCAATTAAAATAGTTGGGCTATTTTTGTTTATAAGTTCTTGACACAAAAAATGAGAACCCTCCGATATACTTTTTAAAATGTTTAAGTTCGTACCAATTGATGTAACAGGAAATGTTACATCAATCAAAGAATTAAAAGAAATTATTTTAAAATTACCCTTTAAGTATCGTTTACGTAATTTTAAATTTAAAAAAGGACTTTCATATCTTGTGTTTACACCAATTAATAAACATACATCTGAAAAATCTAAATTTTCATTAAAATTATTTTTATCAATTATAAAATCAGATTCAAAATTAGAATTTAAAGAATTACCTTCTATTTTTTTTAATTTTAGAAAAGAATATTTTTTTTTCAAAAAAAGTAATAAACATAAAACTTCTAAACTAATATTGTAATTAAAAGTTATTATTAAATTATGTAGTTTAAAAAAATGTTTATTTAAATGGTCTTGAAAATATAAAAAATAAATAATTTCATTAAAAATAAGTTTCCATGTTGTCTTAATTTTATTATTATTTGTTTCAATGAAACTTGTTAAGACTCTTTCTGGAGAAAACATGCCATCAAATGAAAATCTAGTTTTATCTGAAATCCAATTAGTTGTATTTAAAGTTTTATTAAAACCTGGTAAAATTTTTACTATTTTATTATTTTTTAAAAAAACTTGTAATTCAGTTCCAAAACCGTCTGAAAAATCTACGGAGTTAACATTTTTTAGTTCCCAACTCCTACTTATAAATGGATAAGGTTTTGCTGTTAAAGCCCCTACAGGACATAAATCAATAACATTTCCTGATAACTCAGATTGAAAAGTTTTAGTAACATAAGTCCCGATTTCGCTATGCAACCCTCTACCAAACATTCCCATATCTTCAACACCAGCTATTTCACTAGCAAATCGCACACATCTTGTACAATGTATACATCGAGTCATCACTGTTTTAACAATAGGTCCTATATTTTTGTCTGTTACTACACGTTTAAAATTAAAAAATCTTTTTTTTGAAAAGCCGAAAAAAAAAGATTGATCTTGTAAATCACATTCTCCTCCTTGGTCACAAATAGGGCAATCTAAGGGGTGATTTAATAATAAAAATTCTAAAATATTTTCTCTAGCTTTTTTAACTAAAGGACTATTTGTATAGACTTCATTATTATTTAGGCATGATTTAGCACTCATAGCACAAGAAACCACAGGTTTAGGAGAATTTTTTAATTCTACAAGACACATACGACAATTACCTGAAATAGACAAATTTTTGTGATAACAATAATGAGGAATAGTTATCCCTAAAGTTTCACAATATTCTATTAATGGAGCGTTGTATTTCCAATAATTTTTTTTAGAATTACTATTGAATTCTAAATCATAGTTAAATTTTACGTTATTTATATGAAAATATTTCAATTTATTTAAAAAGAAGGAAATGTAGCTTAATTTGGTTAAAGCGTCGGCCTGTCACGTCGAAGACCGCGGGTTCAAGTCCCGTCATTTTCGTAAAAAACTTAGCTTTTAATAATTTTAATTTTATCCATTTGTATGGTATTTTTTAATTTGTAATAAACTGTTAATATAGCTAATCCTATAGCTGATTCAGTTGCTGCTATAGTAAGTATAAAAAGAACAAAAATATGACCTACAATATCATCAAGATAAATAGAAAAAACAATAAAATTTAAATTAACTGCTAATAGCATTAATTCGATAGACATAATAGTTATCAAAATATTTTTTCTATTTAATACTAATCCTAATACTCCAATTAAAAATAATAAAACTATAATATTTAATATATAATTTATGTTAGTTAATATCATATGTATAAATTTTTATTGGGTACACTGAGGTTCGAACTCAGGACCGGTGGATTAAAAGTCCAATGCTCTACCTAACTGAGCTATATACCCTTTAAATTTGTAAATATTAGTTACAAATTTAATAATAAATTATAATGCAAAAAGGATAAGAAAAGCCATCATTAACGCAAATAAAGCGATTGCTTCTGTTAAAGCGAAACCTAAAATTGCAGTTTTAAATAACTCATCTTTTAATGATGGATTTCTTGCGATACCTAATACTAATGCACCAAACACAGTACCAATACCTACTCCAGCACCTGCTAACCCAATAGAGGCTAATCCAGCACCAATAAACTTAGCTGCTTGTAATAACATAACAGTTTAAATTTTTATAAATTGAAAATTGAAAACGAAGTTTAAAATACTTATCAAATTTGATACAAAAAATTGTTGTCTAAAAAATAATTTTTTAAAGTTATTTACAAATAATTGTTTTTAGTGGTAACTTAGCACCTCCTGTTTTGAATGCTGATAAAGCTATGTTATCAGGTATTCCCCCTAATTCAAATAACACAGTTCCTCCGCTAACTTTAGCAGCCCAATGACTAACAGAACCTTTACCTTTACCCATTCTAACTTCAATAGGTTTTCTTGTAACAGGATAATGAGGGAAAATTCGAATCCAAATTTTACCTTTTCTTTGAATTTTTCTAGCAATTGCTTGACGTGCAGATTCTATTTGTCTAGATGAAATAAGTCCAGATTCCAAAGCTTTTATGCCTATACTTCCAAATATTAATTTGTTACTTTTAAAATTTAACTTAGTTAATTTTCCTTTTCTTGATTTTTTATATTTTGATCTTTTAGGTTGTAAAAACATAACAAAAATTTATTTCTCAGTTATCCAAACATGTACACCAAAAGTTCCATTTTGAGTATAAGAAGTTGTTTTATAATAATCAACTGACGAAATAATGGTTTGAGTTGGCACATTGCCTACCAAAATTATTTTTTTTTTTGATCTTGGGGCTCCATTAAAACGACCATTAATTACTATTTTAATACCGTTAACGGATGAAAAGGTAGATTTAACTAAAACTAACAAAATTTCTTTTAAAAAATTTAAATAATAATTATGTCTTTTTAATTGACTAATTTCACGTGCTATAAATTCACATAAAAATTTAGCAGAATTTTTTTTTTTTAAAGAAATTAATACAACATTTATAGTTTCTTTAAAAAATTCATTATTCGAAAACTTTCTTAATCTTAATATTAATTTTCTAAATAATTGAGACTCTTTATTTACTAATCTTAAAGAAAGTCCTTTATTTAAATTTTGTAATACTATATTAACAATTATATTATTTTTAGTGTATTTAGATAAACATTCTATTAATTTATTAGAAAAACTATTAAAATTTAAAATTTGATTAGTTTTAAAATTAATTTGAGATGTAATATTTTTATAATTTTTAATAGATTTTATCCGTTTTTTTGGTTGTTTCGTTAATACTTTAAAAAATGTTTTTTTAATATTTGAGTATCCCTGTAAATTTGAAAACGTTTTAAAATTATTTTCAATATTTAAAAACTGTATTTGTTTTAAAAAACGTTTTGAGCAATAAAATGATACATGTAAATTTAAACTGTTATCTGTGTATCTAATTTTACATGTATGAACTAACAACCCATGTAAAAAAAAAAATCTTGACACGTATTTTTGTATTTCTAATGTTTTAAAAATATAAAACGAAGATTCTTCAATATTTTTTTCTAAATATTTATTATTCCATTCTTTTTGGTTTATACCTAATCTTAAAATATGTGGATTTATTTTTTGACCCATTTAATTTTTCTTTTTTTTATACGAAAATTTTTTTCTAGTTGGGCAAAATTCACCAAATTTATGGCCAACCATGGTTTCTAATACTTCAATTTTAACAAATAATTTTCCTGTATGTATGTTAAAGTGTAACCCTATAAATTGAGGTATTATAGTCGAATTCCTACAAAATATTTTAAAATTTGTTTTTTTACAATTTTTTACTTTTGAAATTTGTTTTAATAAGTCCGTTTGAACATACGGACCTTTCCATTTAGTTCGACTCATTTAAATATACTAAATTAATGAATACCGCCCCACCAATAAACAGTGATAAATAAAAATAACCACACTACATCTACAAAATGCCAATACCAAGCTGCAGACTCAAAACCAAAATGATGAGTAGCTGTAAAATGATTAAAAATTATTCTAATTAAAGACACAATTAACGATATTGTACCTACGAAAACATGGAATCCATGAAACCCTGTTGCCATGTAAAAACAAGAACCAAAAACTCCGTCAGTAATATTAAAAGGAGCTTCATAATACTCATATCCTTGTAATCCTGTAAATAATATAGCTAATAATACAGTAAATAATAAACCTAGAATTGCTTGTTTTTTAGCTCTTACAATAATTGCATGATGAGCCCATGTAACTGTAGCACCAGAACTTAATAAAAAAAAAGTATTTGTTAATGGAATTCCAGAACTACCAATAGTTTCAATAGCTTCAGGAGGCCAAACACCACCTACATTAAAAACAGGAGATAGGCTAGAATGAAAAAATGCCCAAAAAAATGCAAAAAAAAACATAATTTCAGAAACTATAAACAAAATCATACCTAATCTTAATCCTCTTTGAACTGAAAAAGTATGTTGCTCTTCATAAGTAGCTTCTCTTATAATATCTCTCCACCAAGTAAACATCACATATAATATTACAACAAAACCTGTAGCTAATAATCTTCCACCACCCATAAAATTATGCATATAAGAAACCATTCCTGTTGTAAGAAAAAAAGCTCCTAAAGATGCTATTAAAGGCCAAGGACTAGGATCTACTAAATGATAGCTATGTCTTGTTTTTAAATATTTGAATTGTTCTTTTTTATTAAATAGCAATTGTTTATTTAAATGATATTCTCTCTGTTTGTTATCAAATTTATTAAAAATATTGTTAAAAAAAGTCATAAATAAATTTTTATTTTTTGTTACTAACTAAAAATAAACTAGTTATAAAAAATATTATAAAAATTCTGTAATCAATTGAAGTATTAAAAAACATCCAAAATTGTCTTATTCCTAATAATAAGGTACTCATTAACAAGATACTAAAAGTGTAATGATACATATACCCTGTTTGCAAATTAGATACTAATTTAGATTTTTTTGAAACTGCTGTAGATAACCCTAATGGCCCAAATATTTCAAAAATACCTCGATCAACAATTTTATAACTTGTGTTATAACCAAATTTAAAAAAAAATTGACCTACAAACTCATTATAAATTTTATCAAAAAACCATTTTTTATTTAAAAAATTGTAAATCTTTTTACCTATAAATGATGTTTTAAATTGAAACAATAATTTAACTCCAAAAGTATACAATATAAAAGACAGAGTTGCTCCTGAAAGACTTAAAATTACAGGCAATATTTTAAAAGTATGATCTATAAATTCAGCGTCTATTCTGTTCATATTTTCAGGTAAAATATATAAAGCATTGCCCCAAAAATCAGTACCTAAACCAATAATCATATCTTTACTATAATAACCAATAAACATACTAGGTATTGATAAAATTGCTAATGCAATACATATTTGATAAGATGAATCATATGCTTTACAAATAACAGATTTATATCCATTAGGGTTACTTAAAAAAGTTAAATATAATAATCTAGTAGAATAAAATGCTGTCAAAAAAGCACCTAAAGATCCTAATAAATAACTAAAATGCCCTTCTGTGGTATATTTACCGTAAGCAACTTCTAAAATAACGTCTTTAGAATAAAAACCTGTTAAAAAAGGAAATCCTATTAAAGCTAAAGATCCTATTACCATCATAGAATAAGTGAAAGGAACTAATTTTTTTAAACCTCCCATTTTTCTCATGTCTTGTTCATCAGCAACTGCATGTATTATTGAACCTGCACCTAAAAATAGTAAAGCTTTAAAAAAAGCATGATTTACTAAATGAAAAACTCCTACAGGATAATTTGATAAACCACAAGCAAATACCATGTACCCTAACTGACTACATGTAGAATACGCAATAACTTTTTTTAAATCATTTTGAAGTAATCCTACAGTTGCTGCAAAAAAAGCGGTACAAGCACCCGCCACAGTAATAACTTTTAACATTACGGGAGTATATTCGTATAAAGGTGAACTTCGTGCTATTAAAAATACTCCTGCAGTAACCATGGTTGCTGCATGAATTAAAGCAGAAACAGGTGTGGGTCCTTCCATTGCATCAGGTAACCAAGTATGCAAACCTAATTGCGCAGATTTTCCGACAGCACCAATAAAAAGTAAAAATCCTATTATGGTAATTAAATCAAATTCAACATTTAAAAAAATAAATTTTTCTCCAACGAATAAAGGAGTTATAGCAAAAACAGTTGCATAATCAACAGATTTATAAGTAACGAAAATAATTAATATTCCTAAAACAAGACCAAAATCTCCAATTCTATTTAAAACCATAGCTTTAATTGCAGCTTTATTTGCTTGAATTCTAGTAAACCAAAAATTAATTAATAAGTAAGAACATAAACCAACACCTTCCCAACCTACAAACATTTGAATAAAATTATCAGCTGTCACTAAAATAAGCATAAAAAAAGTAAATAATGATAAATAAGACATAAATCTTGGTAAGTGTGGGTCATGAGACATATATTCTGTAGAATATAAATGTACTAACGATGACACAAAAGTTACTACACAACACATAATTGCAGTTAAACTATCAAATTGAAATCCCCAATCTACATTAAACATTTCAGAATCGATCCAAGGCATAAGTTTAATATACACAGGACAACCTATAATAGCTACTTCATAAAATATAAAAAATGATAAAATAACTGTTATTAATAAACAACTTACTGTTAAAACAGCTGCACCATGTGGGCCTATAAATCTACCGAAAAAACCAGCAGTTATAGAACTAATAAAAGGTAATAATATTAATGTTAAATACATTTTGTACTTTTTTAAGTAATACCGGATTTGAACCGATGACATTCTCGTTGTAAGCGAGACGCTCTACCAATTGAGCTAATTACTTTTTGGGATAAAAGGATTTGAACCTTTGAATACTCGTACCAAAAACGAAGGCCTTACCACTTGGCTATATCCCAAAAGAATTCCAAATAGTAATTTTTTAATTCTGTACTACTTTTCTACTAGAAGACAATGCTTCAAATACTATAAAAAAAAATAATAATGATGAAAATGCAGAAATATAAGAACCCCAAGAAGCAAATTTGTTAAAAGTGATATATGCATCCGGATAATCAGGAATTCTTCTAGGCATTCCTGCTACTCCTAAGAAATGCATAGGAAAAAATGTTAAATTCACACCTGTAAAAAAAGTCCAAAAATGAATTTTACCTAAAATTTCAGAGTATCTAACGCCTGTTATTTTTTCAAACCAAAAATAAACTCCACCTAACATTGAAAATACAGCACCCATTGATAATACATAATGAAAATGAGCTACAACATAATAGGTGTCGTGTAACGCTACATCAATACCTGAATTAGCTAAAACAACTCCTGTAACTCCACCTACAGTAAATAAAAAAATAAATCCAATAGCAAATAAACCAGGAGTTCTTAAATCAATAGAACCACCCCACAAAGTAGCTAACCAACTAAATATTTTAATACCTGTTGGTATAGCAATAATCATAGTAGCTGCTGTAAAATAAGCTCTTGTATCTATATCTAAACCTACTGTATACATATGGTGTGCCCATACAATAAAACCTAAAACTCCGATTGAAAACATTGCGTATACCATTCCTAAATAGCCAAAAATAGGTTTTCTTGCCATACTCACAATAATATGGCTTACAATACCAAATCCTGGTAAAATTAAAATATATACTTCAGGATGACCAAAAAACCAAAATAAATGTTGGTATAAAATAGGATCTCCTCCTCCTGCTGGATCAAAAAAAGTTGTATTAAAATTTCTATCAGTTAATAGCATTGTAATAGCTCCTGCTAATACTGGTAATGATAATAATAATAAAAAAGCTGTTATTAAAACCGACCAAGCAAATAAAGGTAATTTATGAAACGATAAACTTTTTACTCTCATATTAAAGATAGTACATATAAAATTTATTGCTCCTAAAATAGACGATGCTCCAGAAACGTGTAAACTGAAAATAGCTAAATCAACAGCACCACCTGAATGTGCGGTACCACTTGATAATGGTGGATATACTGTCCAACCGGTTCCTACTCCAGCTTCTGTTAAAACAGAGGCTATTAATAACAATAATGAAGGTGGTAATAACCAAAAACTAATATTGTTCATTCTAGGAAATGCCATGTCTGGAGCTCCAATCATCAATGGAACAAACCAATTACCAAAACCACCTATTAAAGTAGGCATTACCATAAAAAATATCATAATAAATGCATGGCCTGTTACAATAACATTGTATAAATGATGGTTATATTCTAAAAAACTACCATTAGGTTGGTATAAAGTAATTCTGATATATAAAGATAATGCAGTCCCAGCTACACCTGAAATAGCACCAAAAATTAAATATAAAGTTCCTATATCTTTATGATTAGTTGAAAAAAGCCATCGAGAAACAAATTGATAAATAGGATTAAGATTAGTTCCTGTTGCCAT